ATGGAATCGACCAAATCGATATATAAAAAATGATCAATTTGAAAATGCTGTAAGAAATGAAATGTCACAATATTTTTTTTATACATGTCAAAACGATGGAAAAGAAAGATTATCTTTTACATATCCCCCTGGCCTATCAACTTTTTTTGAAATGATACAAAAAAAGATACCTTCATTCACAAGAGAAAAATCATCCTCTGATAAATTTTCTACTTATTGGAGTTTTCTCAATGAACAAAAAAAGGAAAATTTAAAGAAAGAATTTTTAAATAGAATTGAGGCTTTAGATAAGGAATCGTCTTTTGTGAATATACTGGAAAAAAAGACTCGATTTTGTCATAATGAAACTAAAAAAGAATATTTACCTAAAATTTATGATCCATTCTTGAAGGGAATTTCCCGTGGAAGAATCAAAAAATCACCTTTATTCCCAATCATAACCGAAACGTATATAAAAAATCACATAGGAACATCTTGGATAAACAAGATTCATGGTATACTTCTTAATATTAATTATAAAAAATTTGAGCAAACAATAGAAAAATTTAATAGAAAATCATTCTCAATAGAGAAAGGATTTTCTTTTTTTTCAGAACACCAACAAGAAAAAATTCATTCAGAAGAAGAAATAAAAATTTTCAAATTTTTATTTGATGTCGTTCTAACTGATAGCAATGATCAAACTATTATAAAAAATTTTATTGATTTCAATGAAATCAATAAAAAAGTTTCTCGATGGTCATACAAATTAATGAATGAGTTGGAACAATTGGAAGGCGAAAATGAGGAAAACGAAAGAACAGATCCTGAAATTCGTTCAAGAAAAGCAAAACGTGTAGTAATTTTTACTGATAACCAGCCGGATAACGATATTTATACTAATATCAAAGATAATCAAAATTCTGATCAAAGAGACGAAATGGCTTTGATCCGTTATTCACAACAACCTGATTTTCGTCGAGAGATAATTAAAGGATCTATGCGTGCCCAAAGGAGAAAAACGCTTATTTTGGAATTTTTTCAAGCAAATGTACATTCCCCACTTTTTTTGGATAGAATAGACAAACCTTTTTCTTTTTCATTTGATATCTGGGGGCTGATGAAAAAAATTATTAGAAATTTGATGTGGAAAAACGAAAAAAAAAAAATTTCTAATTATAGCGAAGAAAAAACAAAAAAAATTGAGAAAAAAGAGGAAGAAAAAAAGCAAATATTAAAAAGAGAAGAAAAAAGACGGATAGAAATTGCAGAAGCTTGGGATAGCTTCGTATTTGCTCAAGTAATAAGAGGTTCTCTCTTAGTAACTCAATCAATTCTTAGAAGATATGTTAGATTACCTTTATTAATAATAATTAAAAATATCGTCCGTATGTTATTATTTCAATTTCCCGAATGGTCTGAAGATTTAAAGAATTGGAAACGAGAAATGCATGTTAAATGTACCTATAATGGGATTCAATTATCAGAAACAGAATTTCCAAGAGACTGGTTAACGGATGGTATTCAGATAAAAATCCTATTTCCTTTTTGTCTTAGACCTTGGCACAAATCTAAATTACAATCATCTCATAAGGATCCACTGAAAAAAACGAAATACAAAAGGGAAAAAAATGATTTTTGTTTTTTAACAATTTGGGGAATGGAAACCGAACTACCTTTTGGTGATGGCCGAAAACAACCTTCTTTTTTTGAACCTATTTCTAAAGAATTCAAAAAAAAAATGAAGAAATTGAAAACTAAGTCTTTTATGCTTTTAAGGATTTTAAAAGAAAGAGCAAAAATTTTTCTAAAAGTCGTACAAGAAATTAAAAACTGGATTATCAAAAAACTTCGATTTCTAAAAGGAAAAATCAAAGAACTTTTAAAAAAAAATCTAATTGCATTATTTGGACTGAGAGAAATATATGAATTAAATGAAACGAAAAAAGATTCAATAAGTAGTAATCAGATGATTCATGAACTGTCTGTTAAAAATCGATCTATGGAATGGACAAATTCTTCACTAACTGGAAATAAAATGAAAGATTTGATTGATAGAACAAAAACAATCAGAAATCAAATAGAAGAAATTCCAAAAGAAAAGAAAAACGTAACTAATAGTTCTAACAAATCAAGTTATGATTCTATTACTTTAGAATCGTCAAAAAAAATTTGGCAGATATTAAAAAGAAAAAATACTCGATTAATTCGTAAATTATTTTTTTTTATAAAATTTTTCATAGAACGAATATATATAGGTATTTTTCTAGGTATTATTAATATTCCAAGAATCACTACACAACTTTTTCTTGAATCAACAAAAAAAATGATTGATAAATACATTTACAAGAATGAAGAAAATCAAGAAAAAATTAATAAAAAAAATCAAAATACCATTTATTTTATTTCAACTATAAAAAACTTAATATCCAATATTCAAAAAAAAAATGAAAAAATTGGTTATGACCTATCCTCTTTTTCACAAGCATATGTATTTTACAAATTATCACAAATTCAAGTTATTAACTTCTATAAGTTAAAGAAGTTAAAGACTTTCTTTGAATCTAACAGACGCGTAAGATCCTTTTTTATTAAGAATCAAATAAAGCATTTTTTTGAAGAACAAGGAATCTTTGATTATGAATTAAAAGATCAATGGAAAAACTGGTTAATAAATCATTATCAATACAATTTACCTCGGATTGCATGGTCTAGATTAGTAGCCAAAAAATGGAGAAATAAACTCAACCAAGACTCTCTGGTTCCAAATCAAAATTTAAACAAAGAGGATTCATATGAAAAACAAAATGATTTTGAGGCAGACTCATTATTGAATCAAAAACATAATTTTAAAAAAGATTATATATATAATCTTTTTTGCTATAAATCGATTAATTATAAAGAAAAAAGATTTGATATGCCTATAAGCATTCCTATAGATAATTATCGAGTCTCTAGTTTTCTAGGAAAATATCATATTAGAGGTATAGGGGAAATTCCGAATAGAAAATATTTGGATTGGAGAATTCTCAACTTTTGGGTTAGAAAAAAAGTCAATATTGAGTCCTGGATCGATACCAAGAGTAAAAAAAATATTAACACTAAAGTAAATAATTATCAAAGAATTGATAAAATAAAGAATACGGGTCTTGCCAATCAAAAAAGAAACCTTTTTGATTGGATGGGAATGAATCAAGAAATACTAAGTCGTCGTATAGCAAATGTGGAATTTTGGTTCTTTCCAGAATTTGTCTTATTGTCGAGTGCATATAAAATGAAACCGTGGGTCATACCAATCAAATTACTTCTTTTCAATTTTAATGAAAATCAAAATATCACTAGAAAGAAAAGGGGGGTTATACTATCAAATGAAAAAAAATCCCTTGGAATTTCTAATCCAAATCAAGAAGAAAAAGAACCTGTGGGCCAAGGGGAGCTTGAATCAGAGAAACAGAAAGAAGGAAATCCTGAATCAGTTCTACCAAACCAAGAAAAAAATATTGAAGAAAATTATGCAGAATCAAAGATAAAAAAACGTAAAAAGAAAAAACAATACAAAAGCAATACAGAAGCGGAACTTGATTTCTTTCTCACAAGGTATTTGCGTTTTCAATTGCGATGGAATGACTTTTTAAATAAAAAAATTTTCAATAATGTAAAAGTATATTGTCTCTTGGTTAGACTGATAAATCCAAACGAAATTGCTATATCTTCTATTCAAAGAGGAGAAATGAGCCTAGACATTCTAATGAATGAGAAGAATTTAACTTTTGCAAAATTAATGAAAAAGGGAACATTGATTATTGAACCTGTTCGTCTCTCTGTAAAAAACGATGGACAACTTATTCTATATAGAACCGTAGGTATTTCATTGGTTCATAAAAATAAGCACCAAATAAGTCAAAGATACAAAAAAAAAAGCTATATTGATAAAAAGAGTTTTGATAAATCCATTACAAAATATAAAAAAAAAACTGGAACTGGAAATACAAACAAAAATCATTATGATTTCTTTGTTCCTGAAGATATTCTATCCCCTAAACGACGTAGAGAATTTCGAATTTTAATTTGTTTCAAATCAAAAAATAGAAATGTTAGGTATAGAAATTCAAGATTTGATAAGAATATCAAAAACTGTGGTCAAGTTTTGAATAAAAAGAAAGATCTTGATAGAGATAAAAATAACCTAATTAAATTCAAATTCTTCCTTTGGCCCAATTTTCGATTAGAAGATTTAGCTTGTATGAATCGCTATTGGTTTAATACTAATAATGGAAATCGTTTCAGTATGATAAGAATACATATGTATCCGCGATTTCAAATTCATTGATGATAGATCAAATTTCCTATATATAATATCTAATTTCTGGTATATAAAAAAAATGTATGCACACATCATATGGATTGCTTTAAATTTCATCTTTATAAATGAGATTAATTTAATCAATGACATAGATACTAATCAGATCCATAAAAAAATCAACGGAATCCTCTTATTTTAGATCGAAAATTCCATTTTTTTTAGAAAAATATAGCATGCGTTTTGGATACCTATCCGAATCAAATTCGGAATTGAGTTAATTAATTTTTTTATTTGATAAAATTAAGAATTAAGAAGTTGATAATTAAATTCAGATCCTTGTACAAAAATAACCAGCATTATTATTACTGATCAGTAAAATTCATATCTTTAAATTCATATTAAAAAAAGGAGGATTTCTTTTTATGATAAAAGATTCATTCATTTCATTTCAAGAAAAAAAAGAAGAAAACAGGGGATCCATTGAATTTCAAGTATTCAGTTTCACCAATAAGATACGAAGACTTACTTCACATTTGGAATTGCACAGAAAAGATTATTCATCTCAGAAAGGTCTACGGAAAATTCTGGGAAAACGTCAACGACTGCTGGCTTATTTGTCAAAAAAAAATAGAGTACGTTATAAAGAATTAATTAATCAGTTGGATATTTTGGAATCAAAAAATCGTTAAATTCAAAAATTTGGAATTAGTTAATTTATTAGATCTTGAATTTTGCTAAACATCTTTTTCAACAATTTAATTCATGCAAGAACGAATCAAGGAAAAACTTATGAATATACCAGTTACAGGAAAAGACCTTATGATAGTCAATATGGGACCTCACCACCCATCCATGCATGGTGTTCTTCGTCTAATTGTTACTCTAGATGGTGAAGATGTTGTTGACTGTGAACCAATATTGGGTTATTTACACAGAGGAATGGAAAAAATTGCGGAAAACCGAACAATTATACAATATTTACCATATGTAACGCGATGGGATTATTTAGCTACTATGTTTACAGAAGCAATAACCGTAAATGGCCCAGAACAATTGGGAAATATTCAAGTTCCTAAAAGGGCCAGCTATATCAGAGTAATTATGCTGGAATTGAGTCGTATAGCTTCTCATCTGTTATGGCTCGGACCTTTTATGGCAGATATTGGTGCACAGACTCCTTTTTTCTATATTTTCAGAGAACGAGAATTTGTATATGATCTATTCGAAGCTGCCACCGGTATGAGAATGATGCATAATTATTTTCGTATCGGAGGAATAGCGGTTGATCTACCTCATGGTTGGATAGATAAATGCTTGGATTTTTGCGATTATTTTTTAACAGAAGTTGTTGAATATCAAAAACTTATTACACGAAATCCTATTTTTTTAGAACGAGTTGAAGGAGTAGGGATTATTGGTGGGGAAGAAGCAATAAATTGGGGTTTATCCGGACCCATGATACGCGCATCTGGAATACAATGGGATCTTCGTAAAGTTGATCGTTATGAGTGTTACGATGAATTTGAATGGGAAATTCAGTGGCAAAAACAAGGAGATTCATTAGCTCGTTATTTAGTACGACTTAGTGAAATGACGGAATCCATAAAAATTATTCAACAGGCTCTGGAAGGAATTCCGGGAGGTCCCTATGAGAATTTAGAAAGCAGAGGCTTTGATAGAAAAAGGAATCCAGAATGGAATGATTTTGAATATCGATTCATTAGTAAAAAACCTTCTCCTACTTTTGAATTGTCGAAACAAGAACTTTATGTAAGAGTTGAAGCTCCAAAGGGGGAATTGGGAATTTTTCTGATAGGGGATCAAAGTGGTTTTCCTTGGAGATGGAAAATCCGCCCACCGGGTTTTATTAATTTGCAAATTCTTCCTGAACTAGTTAAAAGAATGAAATTGGCTGATATTATGACGATACTCGGTAGCATAGATATAATTATGGGAGAAGTTGATCGTTAAAATGATAATTCATACAACAGAAGTACAAACTATGAATTCTTTTGTCAGATTGGAATCTTTAAAAGAGGTCTATGGATTCATATGGATACTTGTCCCTATATTTTCTCTTGTATTGGGGATCACAACAGGTGTACTCGTAATTGTGTGGTTAGAAAGAGAAATATCTGCAGGGATACAACAACGTATTGGGCCTGAATACGCCGGCCCTTTTGGAATTCTTCAAGCTCTAGCAGATGGGACAAAACTACTTTTCAAAGAGAATCTTCGCCCATCTAGGGGAAATCCTCGTTTATTTAGTATTGGACCCTCTCTAGCAGTTATCTCAATTTTACTAAGTTATTCAGTAATTCCTTTTAGCAATCACCTTGTTTTAGCTGATCTCAATATCGGTATTTTTTTATGGATTGCCATCTCAAGTATTGCTCCTATTGGACTTCTTATGTCAGGATATGGATCAAATAATAAATATTCTTTTTTAGGTGGTCTGCGAGCTGCTGCTCAATCGATTAGTTATGAAATACCATTAACTCTATGTGTTTTATCAATATCTCTACGTGTGATTCGTTGAAACATAAACTTTTCTTTTTCCTATTCTTTTCGTTCTAGACAAATAGAATTGAATATATATCTTTAGTATTTATCTTTTGGGTTAATGTCAATAAAGGAAATTTGATAGTTATATGTGAGTGAAAAAAAACAGCTTAGAAATTCGCAGTAAAAAGAAAAATTGAGTCTCATTTCCTATGTACAAAGGTTAAGTGGAAATAAAAATAGTCGTAAAAATAACTTTACCCCAAGATTGGTTGATTAGTCATCCTGGCTTGAAGCGGGTTCAAAAGATTAACTATATGACGTTTTCACTATCAATTGTATGGGTTAACATACATGTATTACCAAGTGAGCGGAGATTAGGCAAAAGTGAGTGGATGGTTAGAAACACAAAAATACACAAAGAATTAGTAATAGAGATTAAGAAAATTAAAAAGCATAGTTATGCATAATATAAAAAAAGAAGGTTAATTGGGGCTTTAAATTGGTAGAAATCATCAGGACAGTACTCCCCAAGATTCCGATTCAGAGTATGTTCCTATCCACCGATAAACGTAATGACTATCAGAAACGAAATAATCCTTTATTTTTTAAGTCCATCAACCTTTTTTCTCAAAAAGAAGAATAGGAACGAAAAAGGGATCTTTTTTTTTCTTTCATATATTTCGTAAACAAAATAGAATTTATGTCATTAATAATAAACTAATAGGATATCTAATTCTTTTTCGTAATCGAAAACAACAATGGGCTGAAATACCTATTGATATTTTGACAAGGAGTATTTTATTATTTTATTGAAGGATTAAATTATTACTCAACAAATATCAATTTGAATTCGTAAAGGATGAGATGAATTCCGAAGCACCTTTTGTTTATTATTAGAGTTAGAGCAGACAGAATTCCATTGGTATAATTCGGGACCCTCCGATAGATTTTGATTTCATCTATTTTACAACACATCATATCCATATAAATAATACTAATCTGGTCCTTAGATTTATTTGTGGCCCCAGAGGAGCCGTATGAGGCGAAACCCTCATGTACGGTTTTGTAATAGCGGTGGAAATCGTAATGTTATCACCGACTAGGATTATCTAACAGTTTAAGTACAGTTGATATAGTTGAGGCGCAATCAAAATATGGTTTTTGGGGGTGGAATTTGTGGCGTCAACCCATAGGTTTTATCATTTTTCTAATTTCTTCCCTAGCAGAATGCGAGAGGTTACCTTTTGATTTACCAGAAGCCGAAGAAGAATTAGTAGCAGGTTATCAAACTGAATATTCAGGTATCAAATTTGGTTTATTTTACGTTGCTTCCTATCTAAATCTATTAGTTTCCTCATTATTTGTAACAGTTCTATACTTGGGCGGTTGGAATATTTCTATTCCGTATCTATCTATTCCTGAATTATTTGAAAGGGATCAAATTATTGGAACAATAATTGGTATCTTTATTACATTGGCTAAAACTTATTTGTTCTTGTTCATTTCTATCACAACAAGATGGACTTTACCTAGGCTAAGAATGGACCAACTATTAAACCTTGGATGGAAATTTCTTTTACCTATTTCCCTCGGTAATCTATTATTAACAACTTCTTTCCAACTCTTTTCACTGTAAATGAAAAATGAATCCAACATTCATTACTTGTTTTAAACAAGAGAAAGAAACAAAGATAAAATTATTCATAGATATTTACGATATGCTTCCTATGATAACCGGGTTCATGAATTATGGTCAACAAACCGCACGAGCTGCAAGGTACATTGGTCAAGCTTTCATGATTACTTTATCCCACACAAATCGTTTACCTGTAACTATTCAATATCCCTATGAAAAATTAATAACATCGGAACGTTTCCGCGGTCGAATCCATTTTGAATTTGATAAATGCATTGCTTGTGAAGTATGTGTTCGAGTATGTCCTATAGATCTGCCTGTTGTTGATTGGAAATTTGAAACTAATATTCGAAAAAAACGATTGCTTAATTACAGTATTGATTTTGGAATTTGTATATTTTGTGGTAACTGTGTTGAGTATTGTCCAACAAATTGTTTGTCAATGACTGAAGAATATGAACTTTCAACTTATGATCGTCACGAATTGAATTATAATCAAATAGCTTTGGGTCGTTTACCAATGTCAGTAATTGAGGATTATACTATTCGAACAATTTTGAATTCACCTCAAACAAAAAATGGGTAAACCTCTTAATTTGATTAAACAATAATTCAAAATTATTAAGGCTCACTCTCTTAATATAATATATTCGTAATTACTTTGTTGAAATGGATAGGTTCAAAATACACTTTACTTTAGAATTAAAGAAAAAAAAAAGCGAAATTGTCCAATAATTGTATCTACATCAATTCATAATATCCATTAGATTCGAATTTAACTCTATTAAAAATATAATAAAAAAAATTCCCTAGTTAAGTCAATAAGGTCATGAAAAGCATTTCGATTTATTTATTTCGTATTTTACATAATATAATGGATTTGCCTGGACCAATACATGATTTTCTTTTAGTTTTTCTAGGATCCGGTCTTCTATTAGGAGGTCTGGGAGTGGTATTACTTCCCAATCCAATATTTTCGGCCTTTTCCTTAGGATTTGTTCTTGTTTGTATATCTTTATTATATATTCTATCAAATTCCCATTTTGTAGCTGCTGCACAGCTCCTTATTTACGTGGGGGCCATAAATGTTTTAATCATATTTGCTGTGATGTTCATGAATGGTTCAGAATATTCCAAAGATTTCAATCTGTGGACCATTGGGAATGGGATTACTTCGTTGGTTTGTACAAGTATTCTTCTTTCGTTAATTACTACTATTCTGGATACGTCATGGTATGGGGTGATTTGGACTACAAGATTAAACCAGATTCTAGAGCAAGATTTGATAAGTAATAGTCAACAAATAGGAATTCATTTATCAACAGATTTTTTTCTTCCATTTGAACTCATTTCGATAATTCTTTTAGTTGCTTTGATAGGTGCAATTGCTGTGGCTCGTCAATAAAAAACTTTCTAATTAATAAATAACAATTCAAATCAAACTTTTTTTATGTTATCACATTTTTTCCTTTCATTCAATTGAATTTGATTGAATATTATTTCATCTTTAGAATAGAAAATCTTTTATTTGATATATATTACCCAATAAATAGATCTTTTGTTCGTACTTTAATTTT